ATACTCTATCTAAGATGAATCTTGGAAATTTTCACCCGTCAACTCCTATAGACTAGACTTTTCGGTTTTTTAACTAACTAATTTTAGTTTAATCTTTCGAATCTATATGAAATATGAAGTATTAAATGAAGTATTAACATTCTTTTTGACCGAGAGGAGACACATTATGAACAAATAAAATGAAAATAAAAAAGACGAGTAAAGATAATCGAATTTTTTTTACATAGTTTTTTTATAACATAAACTTTTATAATAAAAACTCTTTATTCATCTAGATCTAGAAAGGCTATATATCTAGATGGATAAGTTAAGTATATATCATGTATGGTACATACCATTACTGAATATCTATGTTGATCTATATCAGATCGAAATTTCATTAAATTGTAGAATGGATACTTAATACACAAATTAATCATGTGCCAGGAACCAGATTTGAACTGGTGACACGAGGATTTTCAGTCCTCTGCTCTACCAACTGAGCTATCCCGACCGTTTTACCCAACCATTTTAATCACGTCGTCTTACTCATTTTACTAAATTTTAGTAAAAATTTTTTGCCTATGTGAATTAAACATAAACAAGTCAATTTTAAAAAGACGAAAAAATATTCTAAAGGCTTATCCAGACCTGAAATTTTTTGTATCTTAAAAAAAAAAGAACTTCGTAAATTTCAATTCGACTAATGATTTGGATTGTTAATCATTCCAATTTCCAATGAATTGGAATTTATTGTTTTGCTCAAAGATGGGCATTTGTAGGTGTATGATATCTATAGATTTGTAAAAAAAAAAATACAGCCCAAATATGTTTGTCAAAGAATGGAATGAATGAGAAAGATAACGAAATTTGAACCGTTAACTAAAAGAGAGAATGGGATAAAAATAATTAAGGAGCCGAGCCGTCCTTTTTTGGGGATAGAGGGACTTGAACCCTCACGATTTCTAAAGTCGACGGATTTTCCTCTTACTATAAATTGCCTTGGTGTCGATATTGACAGGTAGAATGGGACTCTATCTTTATTCTCGTCCGATTAGTCAGTTATCTATCAGACTATGAAGTGAATGGTTTGATGAATTAATATTCAATCCTTTCCTCAATTTGGAATCAAGTCAATTATTTTTTTTTTTTTTTATTTCTATATATAAAATATAGAAAGATAAAAAATATAAAGAATATAAAGATAAAAAAGAAATTAAAGATAAAAAAAAATATGAATATGGATTATGGATTCACGGCCCTATTAATCATTTGAGATAGTATTTTAGTACTATGTATATATGGTTATACTTTACTTTCTTTATCCTTTCTGGGGTTTTGACAGAAGGTTTACTTTACTAATGCAACGCAGTCAACCTCATTTATTAGAACAGCTTCCATTGAGTCTCTGCACCTATCCTTCCTTTTTTTTTCTGTCTTTATGAAACTTTTTTTTTTTTCGGAAAACAGGATTTGGCTCAGGATTGCCCATTTTTAATTCCAGGGTTTCTCTGAATTTGAAAGTTATCACTTAGTAAGTTTCCATACCAAGGCTCAATCCAATTAAGTCCGTAGCGTCTACCAATTTCGCCATATCCCCTTTTTTGCTTTGAGATTAAGATCTTATTATTATCCCCCTTTTTCATTTGTATTCTACTGGAACTGTTGAAGTCATTAGATAGTGATTCCTATAAAAAGCCTTTTTTTTATTTCTTGTCTATCTTCTTTCATCTCTAGCAGAGACCCTTATTTAGTCTAATCAGAAAGGATTCTATCATTTCTCTATCCGCAATTCAATATAGATGTATATAGAACACATTTATTATATATACTTCTCTTACTCTCATTTTTTCTCGTGCAATTTTGAATACTTGAAGGATCGATTCTTTTTTTTTTTCGATATTCATAATTAATATGAATTAATTATGAATATCGAAAAAAAAAAGAATAAAAAGTTAATAACCAAGATTCCATTAGTTTATTAAATTCCTATGCATGTACAATTTCTGTTATGTGAGCCCGCTTAGCTCAGAGGTTAGAGCATCGCATTTGTAATGCGATGGTCATCGGTTCGACTCCGATAGTTGGCTTTTCTCTATTTGTTTGATTTTTTACACGATTAAAACTGTTTTTTTGAAATCAAAGAATATTGATTTGGATGCTTTTCCCTTTTTCCAAGTGTGAACGATTCTTATGTGGTAAGAACTCCTAATTATGAACAAAACTTAGAGTGGTTAAATCTCTGCAGAACAAAGCAAGAACAAGAAAAGGACCCCTTTGCTTTCTATATATATATTTTTTCTATATAAATTTTTGGTATATATATAATAATGTCCGGATCTGGATACAATCCATCTCCTAATTCTTTGTAGTTTACTATTTCAGTAGATTTTCCTTCATTTATCATATTTATTTATATATCATAGTTATTGATCCCTTAGTTCAATTTAGTTCAGTTTTAATTTAGGTTTCTGAAAATTCAACAAAAAAAAATAAGGAAAACAAGGAGTTTTTATGGCACGTTACCGAGGTCCTCGTTTCAAAAAAATACGTCGTCTGGGGGCTTTACCGGGACTAACTAGTAAAAATCCTAGAGCCGGGGGCGATCTTAGAAATCAATCACGCTCGGGTAAAAAATCTCAATATCGTATTCGTTTAGAAGAAAAACAAAAATTGCGTTTTCATTATGGTCTTACAGAACGACAATTACTTAAATACGTTCGTATCGCCGCAAAAGCCAAAGGTTCAACAGGTCGGGTTTTATTACAATTACTTGAAATGCGGTTGGATAACATCCTTTTTCGATTGGGTATGGCGTCAACTATTCCTCAAGCCCGCCAATTAGTTAATCATAGACATATTTTAGTTAATGGTCGTATAGTAGATATACCAAGTTATCGCTGCAAACCCCGAGATGTTATTACAGCGAGGGATGAACAAAAATCTAGAGATATGATTAAAAATTATCTCGATTCAGCCCCCCAGGAGGAATTGCCAAAACATTTGACTCTTCACCCATTTCAATATAAAGGATTGGTCAATCAAATAATAGATAGCAAATGGGTCGGCTTGAAAATAAATGAATTGCTAGTAGTCGAATATTATTCTCGTCAGACTTAAACCGAACTAAAATAACAAGAGTTCGGAAAATTTTGTCTCCTATCGCCCAAGTAAAGAAACCGGTTTGATCGGGGGATTTTTCTCTCATTAATATGTCGTAGAACGATAGGGATATTTTCATTCCTTTACATTTTTTGTTTTGCAGTATTTTATTTTCTGTAACGCAAAAATTAGGAATAGAGAATCTATATAAAGGAAAGGTCTAACTGTTGGAATAAAGGTATCCATTGTTATGTGGTTATGGGATTTGATACATTGCGATCAGTAGAATATTGATAAATTAAGTGAAGGTACGGAAAGAGAGGGATTCGAACCCTCGGTAAACAAAAGCCTACATAGCAGTTCCAATGCTACGCCTTGAACCACTCGGCCATCTCTCCTACATAATGATTATGTCCCAGAAACTGAGTGAATCGCGAATCATTCGTATTAGATTGTTGAGTAAATATGGTATGTACAATCAATTCGAACTATAAAAAAAAAAAGAAAAATAGAAAATTTTGAATCAAATTCAAATAAAGAACTTTCCTTCGAAATTGGGGGATAAAGATATTTTTTTTTGTATGCCAAACTCTTTGTTAAAGTTAAATAAAGATTAAAAACAATAACGATCGATAGATATTTGTGTTTGTAAAACAGGCCAGGCCCTTCCGTTCTTTTTTGCTATTTATATTATTTATATCGGTTTAAATCATTGGATTGGAACGTCTCAAATGCTCAGTCTATCTTTTTTTTTAATTCAGTCTGTTTTTATGTTATTTTGTACTGTAGAACTACTTTTTTGTGGGATCGTTTTCTCATGAGAGGTAATTAAAAGACATTAAAAAATGGATTGCTACCTATGCCTAGATCCCGGATAACTGGAAATTTTATTGATAAGACCTTTTCAATTGTAGCCAATATCTTATTACAAATAATTCCGACAACTTCAGGAGAAAAGGAGGCATTTACTTATTACAGAGATGGTGTGGTTTGATTTTTATTTATTTATCGCTTCAAGTCTTAGGAGAAAGACACATTAGTCGGGATAGAAAGATTTGAAAGAACTCGACTCTACGCTTGTTGAAGGTGAAGTTTCTAAATAAAACAATTCCTTCTGTCGGGTATCCCCGATTAATGCAGCCTCAGATGCTTCAATTGCCAATTCTAGCATTGAACGAAAGGTTACACTAAGGTCTATGGGGTTGCGTATTGCAGGTTAACCCTACCCCACTAGTACCTATAGTCGGCATAGAGGAAGAAGCACTACGCCTAGGAATCAACAACATGAAAACTTTGTTAGAAATTATCTCCTTTTTTCTTTTTGGGGATCGGAACTAAGAAGAATGGTTGGGACAACAAACATCCATCTCGTTCGTACTTTGGATACCCGTATAACCATCGAAGACTGTTGAAGTGACTAATTCCTAGAGATTAAGAAAGATTGAGGACAAAGAAATTGTTGGAGTTAACTTAATATTTTTATCTAGTATCAGCATGCTTGATGTTAAGAAAAGATCTTTTGCAGAAAGGTTGGCTAGAGATTTCTTGTAAAAACACTAGCCCCGCTCAGTTCATAATGAGAATATTTTACTCCTTATTTAATTCTATGTATTATTTTCATTATGCACATAAGGGAGGAGCCGTATGAGATGAAAATCTCACGTACGGTTCTGGAACGGAGATTCTTTGAATTGAATAACGACCGTAACGAATGTCTGCTCAATCCGAAGGAAATTATGCAGAAGCTTTACAGAATTATTACGAAGCTATGCGGTTAGAAATTGATCCCTATGATCGAAGTTATATACTCTATAATATAGGTCTTATTCACACAAGTAACGGAGAACACACAAAAGCTTTGGAATATTATTTTCGGGCACTAGAACGAAACCCTTTCTTACCACAAGCTTTAAATAATA